TTATGTGTCAAGCAAGAGTAAATTTCAGCGTCACAAACCATTATTCTTCCACACCAGAAGTCTCTTTTTTATTTTTATTTTATGAGAGAAAGAGTCAAAAAAAATGGAAAAAATCATTTTCTCCTTCTTGGATCGTATCAAAAAGAAACTTTGGGATTGCTAAACCACAAACGAGATCAATATATAAAGCAACAGAACCATCATAGTATCTTTTTTACTACTACGAAAGGAAGGGTGGTAAATGGATCATTTAACGATTTGGATCAGATGGGTTCTATTTATTCTTTTCGATAGAATTTCTTCTATCGAAAAAATCAATTCCATTGCAGAGCCGTATGCAATGTACAAAAGATGCCCGTACGGTTGTTTAATTCTATTTTTTATTGTTATTTTGATTCCCCCTTACTTTAACCCAATCGTGCGATATATAGATAGAAGAACCGTTCATGATGTTATATCAATATCATCAGGGTTATGATTCACCAACCTGCTAGTTCTTTTTACGAGGCACAAGCAGGGGAATTTATCCTGGAAGCAGAAGAACTATTGAAGCTTCGCGAAACTCTCACAAAAGTTTATGTACAAAGAACGGGCAACCCTTTATGGGTTATATCCGAAGATATGGAAAGGGATGTTTTTATGTCAGCAACAGAAGCCCAAGCTCATGGCATCGTTGATCTTGTAGCGGTCGAAAATGAAAATACTGGGGATTCCTTATAAATATACGAAATCCATTGAGAAATTCGAATTTTCCGTGTGAATAGAAATCATTCATAATCATCAACCATCAGGTTAAGATCGATCTAAGCCAACCCGCTCTATTCTATCTAGAATGAGATTCTATAGACACGCCATGCCAACCATTAAACAACTTATTAGAAACGCAAGACAGCCAATAAGAAATGTCACGAAATCTCCCGCTCTTCGAGGATGTCCTCAGCGTCGAGGAACATGTACTAGGGTGTATGTGCGACTCGTTCAGTTCAGATCATGAGTTTGAAGAAATGTTTCCAGTATCAACGACCACTACCAATGAATTAGGATAGATAGAGTGGAAGACGGCCATTTCATTGACTATTATCTAAAAATGAAGATCTATAATATACCTAATTATGTTATGAATTTATGGTTTCTATTGGTGCAAATCCAATCACTCTGTTTGAGATGAGAAGGAATTCTCCATTGGTAACAAATAGTTATCCATTAAGCGGAGGAAAAAGGTTATGCTCCTATTCTTGAAAAAACGGACTAACAGGGTCAGCTACCTAGCCAACTTTCAGAATTAAATGCCGTCACTGTATGGATAGCTTTTTTGTGAATGTGAAAAGGACTATTACTTTAGAATTAGAATTGAAAAAAGAATTCTAATTGAAAAATGGATGGGTAGAGCCAAAGAGTGTGAACTATACAAGTTCACAATAAAATTTTATGAAATGAAAGAAGAGGCTCCGGTGTATAGAGAGGACCTCACCGTTTCAGAAGTTGCCATAGAAACGAGGGAACCCACTATTCTTTTTTATTTAGTAGCAGTCGAATTTCTTATTTCCAGGCGAGATACCTTGAAGAAAGAAAAAATCGTGGTCGGGAAGGTCATAGTCGCAAAAGCCATTGGGATTTATATTTTATATATTGGAAGAATCCGTTTTGTTATTAATCGACCGGAGGAAAAGGATGACTGAAAGAAGAGAAATCAATTAGTTATTCAAGAAAGTTTCATTTGATTCAATGACCAGAGTTAAACGAGGATATACAGCTCGGAGACGTCGAAAAAAGATTCGTTTATTTGCATCAACCTTTATAGGGGCTCATTCAAGACTTACTCGAACGACTACTCAACAAAGAATGAGAGCTTTGGTTTCCTCTCATCGAGATAGGAGCAGGAAAAAGAGAGATTTTCGTCGTTTGTGGATCACTCGGATAAATGCGGTAACTCGTGAGGATAGGCTATTCTATAGTTATAGCCTATTCATCCACAATCTGTACAAGAGACAATTGCTTCTGAATCGTAAAATACTTGCGCAAATAGCCCTATCAAATAAGAATTGTTTTGATATTATTTCAAATAAAATCATCAATCAAAAATAAAATACAAATCAAATAAAGGAATAAAAGAATCTTAATAGAATCTATTATACAGGAAACAAGAATGATTGAAACAGGATTTCCCGGAGAATGGACTCCGGGAAGATAGAAGAAAAAGAAATTCAGATTTGAGTAGTAGGAATAAACGAACATCTTTCAAGAAAAAAAGATTTCTTCCCTATTTTTCCTTTTTTAGAATACAAGAATCAAATCTGGATTCTAGTTTTTTTCGAGCAAAACATTAATATGAGCTTGAGTTCCGATTGGAGTTTTGAGGAGTATATCTATTTATTTTTGGTTCTAGGACCAGTAGTTCTAGGGATCGACTCCACTCTCTCCAATTGTTTCTCATTATTACGAAAAGGTAACGAAGATAAAATACGAGCTTGTTTTATAGCAATAGTAATTAATCGTTGTTGTTTCAAGGTCAACCTATTCGTCCGTCTAGATAAGATTTTTCCTTGTTCACTAATAAATCGACTAATTAAACTCATGTTTCTATAATCGATTCGATCCCCCGATCCAATTGGGGGTAAACGCCTACGAAAAGATCGCTTGGATTTACGAAAAGGTTGTTTGGATTTATCCATGGTTTGCTTATTCCTTGTTTGTTTATTCCTTATATCTAAAATAATCTCTAAAATAGAATTCTATTTTTTTCTTATTCATTTAAGATTCGACCAAAATAGGATTTGGTTTGTATTATATATGTTAAGATGTAAAGTTCTTACTCTTCCCGCTACTTGGAAAAATCACACACGCATTCTGTTCCATCTATTTCTTTATTTCCCCATGAATCGTATACTTTTGACAATAGCGACAAAATTTTCTAAATTCTAATCGATTGGGTGTATTGTGTCGATTCTTTTGAGTAATATATCTAGAAATGCCCGGCGATTCTTTATTGACACCCTTTCGAACACAACAGGTACATTCCAAAATCACTATAATTCTGATATCTTTACCCTTGGCCATGAACCTCCTTTTCCTTTTGGATCGACTTCACTTTAGAACTCTCCTTATTTTATTTTTGATCCGAACCAAATAAAAAGAAAATAAAAAAAGAATCTATATTCTATATCTATATTAAGAAAAGTGACTAACTAGAAATGGAATTTGTAAATATTTTCTTTTTCGAATTATTAGAATTCGAATGACTTCGAAGTACTATAATCTAAAATCTAATTACTATAACTATAAAGAAAGAAACTATAAAGAAAGAGAGTCATATTCATTAATAGAATAATATGAAGAATATCGTAATAATTAATTAATACAATTTTTTCTAACTAGGAATTATTCCTATCCTAATCTCAGTATTTTCTTCTTTCTATGTTAGAATCTCGTGGAACCGCCCCTAGACTGGATCCACATTTCCATTTCTTTTCCCCCAAATTCTATCGTAGATTCACTGTATTTTGACTGAGGTTCGATACACTTTTTCTTTCTCTTTCTTTTTTTTTAGGATAGGAAAGAAAAAGGGAGCAAAATTGGAGCCATGTTACGTAGAATTGTATTCAAATCTTCTTCATTTCTTCACAGATCAATACAAGAATTCAATCAGGATTAAAAAAAGGGGAATGACAAGGCATCTGGAAATAAACGATTAATTTCTATCAATAGACCTGCTAAAGACCCAAACCATAGAGTGGTTAGCACAGGTGCCGTTGAGAGATATGTTTTTATATCTCGCATTGAAAATCCTCCTTATTCTTTTATTTTCTATTTTTTTTCTTATTTATTTTAATTCTTTATTTGTATTGTATATTGTAATACATATATAGTCCTAGTTCGATATTCTAATACATAGATCATAGATAACCCGATCTTTTAGTTCAAGATCATTTGTTTTTGCTCGAAATGAAATTAGAATTAGGAATTACTAACTAAAATGCATATGTACAATGACCCAGCAGATGAAATTTTGCCGCCCCCTAAAAAAAAGAATGACAAGAACATTCTCTACCTATCTATATAGGTAGAGCAAAAAAGAAGGATGTGGAAAACAAGACATGGATTTTATACAATGACACTGTACAACAATTTTGAAAAGGGATGTAGCGCAGCTTGGTAGCGCGTTTGTTTTGGGTACAAAATGTCACGGGTTCAAATCCTGTCATCCCTACCTATTATTTCTCCTATGGACAGTTACGAGGGATTCATTGAGTAAGATCGGGAAAATTTGGACATAATCTTTTCTTTTTACATACTATATGTACACAATACACGCGAGGAGGTAAAAAAATCCTTTTCTTTACTTCTTTACAATCGTATCTACTGTTATAGGATATAAGAAAGCGCTCTTAGTTCAGTTCGGTAGAACGCGGGTCTCCAAAACCCGATGTCGTAGGTTCAAATCCTACAGAGCGTGATTCCGTTTATGTTATGTCGAATTACAATGAAATAACTTAACAAAACAAAGTAGAATTGAAACTTAAATTTGACCTCCTACAAGGAGGAGGTCAATCAAAAAAAGAGATGTTACTCAATCAAAGGTCCAACTGATCACCGCGCCTGTATTGTAAATATGCAGTTACAAATAATCCTGTTAAAGTAATAGGAATTAGACCTAAGACGATTCCAAATAGAAAAACTTCAATCATTTCGATTTGTTTTAGGGAATAAAAAGAGAGGTAAGATCTATCCCTAAATATTAATCTGAATTACCCGTGAATCTCAATGACCAGGAATTGGCAATTGGCGGGAAGGAACCATAGAATACCTGAAATGAAATATTCTGAGAGGTTTTTATTTTGATTTTTGTAAATTGTTTATTTCATTTCATTCATTTCAAATCATTCATTTCAAATAAGTCGTATCTTGTTCAAACCAATAAATAGAGCTGGGGTTATAGTTGAAGCAGCCAGTAAAAAACCAAAATAACTAGTTAGAATAGGCATGAAAGAGCTAAATTAGAT